AAGAACCAAACCTATTTTAATGAATTAAAAACGAGAATGGTCTTATTCGAATTCGAAGCGCTTTGTGATCTTCAACCAATTATGTGCTTCAATATAATTACCTGGCGTAAGCGCTATAGCTTGTTTCCAATACTCAGCAGCTTGATCGGACCAAGCCTCCGCAATTTCAGAATCACCCTGTAAAATGGCTTGTTCTCCCCGGTCGGAATAGGTGGTTCCTTTCCTTAGAACCGTACTTGAGAGTTTCCTACCTCATACGGCTCATAAATTGATTCTTTTTGTGTCCTATCTTAATCTACCCTATGCTAACTGAATTAGATTTCTCATAAATCTATCCCATTTTTTCTTGGGTTAACCAAAAGAAGTTAATTACATAAGTTTCAAACCCTAATTTTGATCAATAATCAGTTTGATCTTTTCTCCCACCTTCAGAAGACTGAAGCATAGATATCCCCTATATCGTTAGAATTTTCTGAAAGGTAACTATCTCGGTTTCATATATGAAATTCATATAGAATCTTTGAAAAAGACTTTTCTCCATAAGAAAAAAGAACTTACTATCTTTGGGATCTGATGCTACACCGCTGCTCAATACCTTAGTGGATCGACTCTATTACATAAGTTGATTCCTAACTTTTTTTGTCCCATATCATGACATAAGTAAGCAGTTCTTAACTGTATCGACCCAATAGCTCGCTAATTGATCTTTACGGTGCTTTCTCTATCAATTTGATCCTTTATCCATAGAGTATAGTATATAGGCCGTACTTTTTTTCTTCCTATTGTGGTTCTCGTGAAGTCTCTTTCCTTGCTACAGCTGATAAAAATCGTTGCTTTGAACGATGCATATGTAGAAAGCCTATTTATTGACTAGTTATTTACTAGCCAATTTTATCTTTTTTCCTTCTTTCTATAGTGGAGATAGTCGCACGTAATGACAGATCACGGCCATATTATTAAAAGCTTGTGGTAAGAATGGGTTTCGTTCTAGTGCACGGAAATAATATTCCAAAGCTTTTGTATGCTCTCCATTGCTTGTGTGTATAAGGCCTATGTTATAGAGTATATAACTTCGATCATAGGGATCAATTTCTGGTCGCGTAGCTTCATAATAATTCTGTAAAGCTTCCGCATAATTTCCTTCAGATTGAGCCAACATCCGTTACGGTCGTTCATTCTATTCAAAAAATCTCCGTTCCAGAACCGTACATGAGATTTTCATCTCATACGGCTCCTCCCTTCTGTGCATAGGACTAAGGGGAATAGTCCATAGAATAAAAATTGAACTATTCTCATCTCATTATGAACTGAAAGGAGCTAGTATTTTTACAAGAAATCTCTAGCCAGCCTTCCCGCAAGAGGTTTTTTCTTAACACTAATCATATTAGTGCTAGATAGAAATGGTAACTCCAACAATTTCTTTGTCCTCAACGCCTCCTATTTCCAGGAATTAGTCACTTCAACGATCTTTGATGGTTATACGGGTATCCAAAGTACGAACGAGATGGATGTTTGTTGTCCCAACCATTTTTGTTAGTCCCGATACCGATAAGGAAAAGGGTAATTTATAACAAATATAACAAAGTTTTTGTGTTGTTGATTCCTATTCCTAGGTGTAGTGCTTTTTCCCCTATGCTGCCTATTGGTACTAGTGAAGTAGGATTGACCTGCAATACAGAACCTATAGGTGTAACCTTTCGCTCAATACTAAAATCGACAATTGAAGCATCTGAGGCTGCATCAATCGAGGATACACGACAGAAGGAATTGTTCTATTTCCAAACTTCACCTTCACCAAGCGTAGGTTTATTTCAATAATTTGGTTCTTTCTATCCCGAACCGCCTCTCTCTCTCGTAAGACTGAGGTGAGGGCTCAAAAAATAAGAAAAAAAATCAAATCGCACCATCTCTGTAATAGGTAAATGCCTTTTTTTCTCCTGACGTTGTCGGAATTATTCGTAATAAGATATTGGCTACAATGGAAAAGGTCTTATCAATAAAATTTCCATTTATACGAGATCTAGGCATAATTAGCAATCCATTCTATAATTCTTTTCATTCCCCTCGGGGAAAATGATCCCACAAACAAAGGAATTTTACAGTACAAAATAACATAAAAACAGAATAATTATATTCTAAGAAATAGATAGATATGGGCTTTCCGCTCAAATGGTTCCCCTTTTTATTTGGACAACGAGAGATATGAAATAATTGAATCAGATTAGATTTCATTCCTATTTTTTAGTATACCAATGAGCAGAACTATTACTATTTCATCTACGTTGAATAACTAAGGACTTTATTTTACTACGAATTCTGATAACTCGAGAAGTTTTGATTTGGTTATGATCCAAAGAGAAAAAAGAATGGAATAATCAATACATGATAAACATGATAAAATAGAGTAAGAGTAGAATAACCATACGTTCTGTTTGCATAAGGTGTATACGGCACACTATACAATCGAAATAGAAAAATCCATGGGACGATTGATTCATGAATTTGGAAGAGATCCGTGGGGTAGCTCATGCGCGAAGTTGTTGTTAAGAAATATTAAATTGGAAAAGAATTTTTCCTATGGAATCCGTGATTGGTCCTACCTGTATGGCAGTAATATGAATAACTCGCTATTCATTCAGTTTCTAGTCAATAATAAGATTATATAGGAGAGATGGCCGAGTGGTTGAAGGCGTAGCATTGGAACTGCTATGTAGGCTTTTGTTTACCGAGGGTTCGAATCCCTCTCTTTCCGTTTCTGTTAATGTAACAACGTTACCGACCAATAGATATCAAATCAAATAACAATTGATACCATCATTCCAGCAATAAGACTTTTCTCTTATTTGATATAAATTCTCTATTCCTAATTACTGTAGTACGTAAAATATAGGAAAGAGCAAAAAAGAAAAAAATCCTACTGGTGATCCATTTGTGATACGTTAATGCTAAAAATGTGGATTAAGACCCTTAGGTCTATTTAGTTCGGTGAAAAGGAGGCAAAATTCTATGAACCTAGCTTTTCTTATTTTCGTTAGGTTCAAGTCTGACGAGAATAATATTCTACGACTAACAACTCGTTTATTTTCAAACCGATCCATTTACTATCTATTATTTGATTTACTACTCCTTTATATTGGAGTGAGTCAATAGTCAAATGTTTTGGCAATTCCTCGTGGGTAGATGAAGCAATAGAATTTTGAATTAGACCTTTTGATCTTTGGTTATCCTTCGTAGTAATAATATCTCGGGGTTTGCAACGATAACTTGGTATATCCACGATACGACCATTAACTAAAATATGTCTATGGTTAACTAATTGCCTGGCTCCAGGAATGGTTGAAGCCATACCCAATCGAAAAAGGATGTTATCCAAACGCATTTCAAGTAGTTGTAGTAAAACCTGACCTGTTGACCCTTTGGCTTTTCCAGCGATATGTACATATCTAAGTAATTGTCGCTCTGTCAGACCATAATGAAAACGTAATTTCTGTTTTTCTTCTAGACGAATACGATATTGCGATCTTTTCCCAGAACGCAATTGGTTTTTAAGATCACTTCCGGATCTAGGCCTTTTACTAGTTAGTCCTGGTAAAGCTCCCAGACGGCGTATTTTTTTGAAACGAGGTCCTCGGTAACGAGACATAAAGACTCCTTTTTTTTTTATTGAAATTTCATTTTACACCATAAATCGAAATTAAAACTGAACTAAAGGATAAACAAAGCAAAATCCACTAAAGTACTACAAGTAAAAAAAAAATAATAAAGAAATTCTATCAATATCTGTATTTTTTGTACAGATTTTTTGTCTATGTCTATATATATTGTATATATATGTATATATATAGGATAAGGATAAGAAGTTGAGGCTCTGTTTGATGATTTCTTCGGTAGAGATCTAATTGTTCTAATTCATTATTTATTAATAGTTGATTTATTAGTTGATTTATTAATAGTTGATTTATTAGTTGATTTATTAATAGTTGTAAGTTACCACGACATAATAGATCAGGGATCCAGCATTTCATTTGGAGAAAAAAAGGAGAGGACGAGATTATCAATCATAGAAAAATTGATAGAGCAAAAGCCGGCTATCGGAGTCGAACCGATGACCATCGCATTACAAATGCGATGCTCTAACCTCTGAGCTAAGCGGGCTCTCGTATAACAGAAATAGTCTTACAAATAGTGTATAGGAATTCATAAAGATGTCGGATCTTTGCTATTAATCTTAGCTATTAATTTCATATGAACTACAGGAAAACTATATAGTTCATAGTTCCATAGTTACAAGTTCGAATTAGAAATTTATTCTTAATAAAAATAATATAACATATATTATGTATTATGAATGTATATTCTATACTAGAACTAGAATTATGTATGTAGAATTTCGGTATATAAAATACAGTGTATATGTATACATAATATATAACATAATATATAATTAGTAATTAGGTATATAAATTGTATATATATAATATAATGTATATATATTATTATTATATAGATATAATATTATATAGATATAATAAATATATATAATATAATAAATATATATAATATATAATATAGGTAATATACTAATATAGATAATATACTAAAAGTATATAAAATAATATATTCGAAATATATTCGAATCTTTTAGTTAAGAATATAATAAATAGCATCATATTTCATTAATGAAAATCTATCTCTATGATCATACCAAATGAAATTGGAAATTCTGATTAGAAAAAAGAGAATTTTTCTTAAAGCTTAACTAAAGCAGTTATAGCAAATTATGCTAATTAAATTCTAGTGGATCGGTCCGAATAAAAGAATAAGATAAGGATAAAGATACAATCTAAATTAGAATGCGACATTATTCTGGTTTCATTTGGAAAAGGAGGAGGTAGGAAGAAAAAAAAGAATGAATATCGAACGTTATAGTATTCCAAATAACACTGTAAAAATGAAAGAGAGAGAGAAAATATATGTGGGATATATTTATTCATATTGAATTGCAAATACATCAATGATAGAATCATTTCTGATTGAAATAAACAAGGTTTATGGCAATCCAATAAAGATGAACTGATAGAGCATGGTCAAAAAAAGAAAATATCCCCCACATTTTTCGATATAGGAATCATTATCTAATAAATTCAATGGTTTTCAAATAAATAAATGAAAGAGATGGATGAAATTACAAATGGATCGCGGTCTAAAAGAAAAAGGAAAGGGGATATGGCGAAATTGGTAGACGCTACGGACTTGATTGGATTGAGCCTTGGTATGGAAACCTGCTAAGTGTTAACTTCCAAATTCAGAGAAACCCTGGAATTAAAAACGGGCAATCCTGAGCCAAATCCTGATATTTTGATAAAACAAGGGTTTATAAAACTAGAATCAAAAAGGAAGGATAGGTGCAGAGACTCGATGGAAGCTGTTCTAACGAATAGAGTTGACTACGTTGCGTTGGTAGCTGTAATCCCTCTATCGAAATTACGGAAAGGATGGACGGATATACCTAATACGTACGTATACATACTTACATATCAAACGATTAATCATGATCCGAATCCATATCATATAAATCCATATCATATAATATATTTATATTATTAATTATATTATTATTATTAATGTTTATTAGGAAATTCTGAATAATTGCAGAAATGCATTCCAATGGAAGGTGAACGAAGAATCGAATCTTAAGTAATCAAACCATTCATTCCAAAGTTTGATAGATCTTTTGAAAAACTGATTAATCGGACGAGAATAAAGAGAGAGTCCCATTCTACGTGTCAGTCAATACCGACAACAATGAAATTTATAGTAAGAGGAAAATCCGTCGACTTTAGAAATCGTGAGGGTTCAAGTCCCTCTATCCCCAATAAAAAAAGCCCATTTTACTTACTAAGCTAAGTCTTTATCCTCTTTTTGTCAGCAATGGTTCAAACAAAATTAACTATCTTTCTTTCTCATTCATTTTACTCTTTCACAAATGAATCCAACCAAACAGAAATCTTTGGATTTGATCCCATACAAATGAACATATATATATAGGCAAGGAATCTCTATTATTAAATCATTTACAATCCATATCATTATCCTTACATTTACTAAGTAATATTTTTGACTATTTTTTGATTTTACTTACTTTAATTGACATAAGTACAAGTACTCCACTAGGATGATGCACAAGAAATGGTCGGGATAGCTCAGTTGGTAGAGCAGAGGACTGAAAATCCTCGTGTCACCAGTTCAAATCTGGTTCCTGACACAACAGAAAAAATGTATCGGATTCATACAAATTAATCGAGATGGATCGGGATTCAGATACATATTCGTTAATAGTCTAGAGTATGATACATATTTATTCATCTAGGTATATAGATATATACACCAGTTTTTAGAGGTCGGTAAAAAATATATGTATGGTTATGGTAAAGAACAAAGTGAGCTTATGCTTCCCTTTATTTTTTGTTTCTTTTTTGTTCGTGAATATTGTGCTTTCTCTCACTCAAAAAAATGTAAAGTCTTCATATATATATATCAAAAAGACATATATATATCAAAAAGAGTAATTGAAGGATAAGAATAGACAGAATGCATTTCAAACACAGTACAAATCAAATCCAATTTCTTTTCATTTATTAATTTAGTATTTTCTTTTATATTGAATTTATTCTATTTCTCCATTCTTGCTTATGTTACCTTCCTGGGTCCATCTAAGTGATGTGCGCGGTACAAAGTTCATGATGCAGAACTCTTTTGATTAATCCTATTTTTTCTGCTCATACGAACGAAATGAATATGATATTTTCCAAATTAATTGGGTAATATCAATCAAGCCCTTTTTAGCTTAGCCTATCCATAATACGAATTATAGTCCAGTAGTTATTCTCTTTCATCTAAAACGGAACGTAAATTCCTTGACTTGAATGAAATCTGGAGTCGTGTCGTATAAGTGAACATTTGTTTCTTATCATTCAATGAGCATCTTGTATTTCATAGAAATTTGGGGTAATATAATCCTTACGTAAAGGCCAGCCTATCCAACTTTCCGGCATTAAGATACGTTTAAGGCGTGGATGATTATCATAAGAGATTCCCAACATATCATAAGATTCGCGTTCTTGAAAATCAGCACTTCTCCAAATCCAGAAAACAGACGGGATTCTAGGATTATTCCTTGGAGCAAATACTTTTATGCATACCTCTTCGGGTTTATCTATACCATACTGTATTCTCGTAAGATGATACACACTAGCTAAAAATCCGCCCGGTGCTACATCATAGGCACACTGAGAGCGTAAATAATTATAACCATATACATATGAAATGACAGCAATGGAGTCCCAATCCTCGGTTTTTATTTGTAGAGTCTCTATTCCTCGGTAATCGAAGCCCAAAGATCTATGAACTAACTCATGCTTGACTAGCCAATCAGCTAAACGATCCTGCTGCATTGTCTTGATCTCTCCCACATTTGTATAAGTATTTCACATTTACAAT